ATGGTTTGGATAAATAAGATTCATGATATGCTTCCTACTGATTACCAAAAACTTGAACATAAAATGGATATATTTAATGGAGAATCATTATCGACAGACATTGGTCCTTTCTTGACCTCTATCAGTGAATTAGCTAGGAAATCAACAACTGGTTTTAATCTTAATTTGAAAAAGCTTGTTTTAATATCCGAACAAAGAAGATTTGATTCAGAAAATAAAACAAAATGTTTGAAATTTCTATTCGATGTAATTACAACTGATCCAAATAATCAAACAATTCAAAAAAAATCTATTGGAATAGAAGAAATCGGTAAAAAGATTCCTCGACGATCATACAAATTGATCGATTCTTTTGAAGAGCGGGAGGAGGAAAATGAGGAAGAATCAACAGAAAATCATGGGATTCGTTCAAGAAAAGCCAAACGTGTGGTAATTTATACTGATAAGGCGGATCCGGATCAGAATACCAATACTCATACTAGTACCAGTACTAATAGTGATCAAGCAGAAGAGTTGGCTTTGATACGTTACTCGCAACAATCAGATTTTCGTCGGGATATAGTAAAAGGATCCATGCGCGCTCAAAGACGTAAAATAGTTACTTGGGAAATGTTTCAAGCGAATGTGCATTCCCTGCTTTTTTTGGACAGAATAGACAAAACTTTTTTTTTTTCTTTTGATATCTCCCGAACAATGAATCTCATTTTTAGAAATTGGATAGATACAGGACCGAAATTCAAAACTTCGGATTCTGAGGAGGAAGAGGCAAAAGAAAAGGCAAAAAAAATTGCAGATAAAAAAAACGAGAATGAAGGGATAGCATTAGCAGAAACTTGGGATACTATTATATTTGCTCAAGCAATAAGAGGTACTATGTTAGTAACCCAATCAATTCTTAGAAAATACATCATATTGCCTTCATTGATAATAGCTAAAAACCTCGGCCGTATGCTCTTATTTCAATTCCCCGAGTGGTACGAGGATTTGAAGGAGTGGAATAGAGAAATGCATGTTAAATGCACCTATAATGGTGTTCAATTATCAGAAACAGAATTTCCGAAAAACTGGTTAACAGATGGTATTCAGATAAAAATCCTATTTCCTTTCTGTCTGAAACCCTGGCGCAAATCCAAACTACGATCCCATCATAGAGATCCAATCCAAAAGAAGGGGAAAACGGAAAATTTTTGTTTTTTAACAATCTGGGGAAGGGAAACCGAACTACCTTTTGGTTCTGCCCGACAACAACCTTCCTTTTTTGAACCTATTTATAATGAATTCGAAAAAAAAAAAAGAAAAGTGAAAAAAAAATGTTTTCTAGTTCTAAGAGTTTTCAAAAAAAAAACAAAACAGTTTATAAAAGTCTCAAAAGAAAAAACAAGATGGATTATCAAAACGCTTCTATTTTTAAAAAGAATAATAAAAGAGTTTGTAAACGTAAATACAATTTTCTTATTTGTATTGAAGAAAGTATATGAACCGAATGGAAATGGAAAAGATTCCATAATCAGAAGCAGTAATAAAATTGTTCCTGAATCGACCATTCGAATTAGATTCATGGATTGGGCAAATTATTCACTGACAGAAAAAAAAAGGAAAGATCTGTCCGATAGAACAACCCTAATCAGAAATCAAATAGAAAGGGGTGCAAAAGACAAAAGAAAAATATTTCTAACTCCGGATATAAATATGAGTCCTAACGATACAAGTTGTGGTGATAAAAGATCGGAATCGCAGAAACCTATTTGGCAGATATCAAAAAGAAGAAGTAACAGATTCATATTCATACGCAAATGGCACTATTTTTTGACATTTTTCAACGAAAGAATATACATACATATCTTTCTATGTACGGTTAATATTTCTAGAGTCAATGTACAACTTTTCCTTGAATCAACAAAAAAGATTATCGATAAATACATTCACAATGATGAAAAAAATAAAGAAGGGATTGATGAAACAAATAAAAAAAAAATTCACTTTATTTCGACTATAAAAAAGTCTCTTTCTAATATTAGTAATAATAAATCAAAGATTTCTGGTGACCCATATTCCTTTTCACAAGCATCTGTATTTTACAAATTATCACAAATCCAAGCTATCAAGAAGTATCATTTGAGATCTCTACTTCAATATCGCGAAGCATATCTTATTCTTAAGGATAGAATCAGGAATTTTTTTGGAACACGAAGAATATTTGATTCCAAATCAAGGCATAAAAAACTTCCGAATTCTGGAATGAATGAATGGAAAAACTGGTTAAGGGGTCATTATCAATACAATTTATCTCAGGCTAGGTGGTCTAAATTAGTACCGCAAAAATGGCGAACTAGGGTCAATTGGCGTCGTACGATTCAAAATAAAGACTCAAAAAAGAATTCATATGAAAAAGCCCAATTCATTCATTACGAGAAAAAAAATGATTATGAAGTGAATTCATTGACGAGCAAAAAAGCAAAATTAAAAAAAAACTACAGATATGATCTTTTTTCATATAAATATATTAATTATGGGGATAGGAAAGACTCATATATTTATCCATCCTCATTACAAGTAAACGAGGACCGAGAGATTCCATATAATTACAACACACCTAAAATTGAACCATTTTATGTACTGGGGGATATATCTATTCGTGATTATCTAGGAGAAGAGTATATTATTGGTACGGGTAAAAGTACGGATAGAAAATATTTGGAGTGGAAAATTTTCGATTTATTTCTTAGAAAGAATATCGATATTGAGTCCTGGACCGATACGGATACCGGGACCAACATTAATAAAATGACTAAGACCGAGACTTATTATTATCAAATGATTGATAAGAAAGATCTTTTCTATCTCACGATTCATCAAGAAATCAACCCACCCAATCAAAAAAAAAAGTTTTTTTTGATGGGAATGAATAAAGAAATGCTATATCGTCCCATATTAAATCCGAAATCTTGGTTCTTCTCAGAATTTGTGCCACTTTATGATGCATATAAGATCAAACCGTGGATTATACCAATCAAATTACTTCTTTTCATTTTTAATGGAAATGAAAACATTAGTGAAAACAAAAACATTAATGGAAATCAAAAAAAGGATCTTCGTATATCATCTAATCAAAAAGAATATCTTGAATTAAAGAATCGAAATCAAGAAGAAAAAGAACAGCTCGGCCACGGAAATATTGGCTCAGACGCACGAAAACGACAAAAAGATTTTGAAAAGGATTACACGGAATCAGACATTCAAAAACGTGAAAAGAAAGGACAACCCGAGAGTAACAAGAAAGCAAAACTAGAGTTATTCCTGAAAAAATATTTGCTTTTTCAATTGAGATGGGATGATCCTTTGAATCACAGAATTTTCAATAATGTTAAGGTATATTGTTTCCTGCTTAGACTAATAAATGCAAAGGAAATTGCTATATCCTCTATTCAAGGAGGAGAAATGCACCTGGATGTAATGTTAATTCAGACGAATCTAACTCTTCCAGAATTGATAAAAAAGGGAATATTGATTCTCGAACCAGTACGTCTGTCTATAAAATGGGATAGACAATTTATTATGTATCAAACCATAGGTATCTCATTGGTCCATAATAATAAATGCCAAACTAATGAAAGATATCGAGAAAAAAGATATGTTGACGAGAATTATTTCAATGGATCCATTGTACAACAAAAAAAGATGCTTGTGAATAGAGACGAAAATCATTATGATTTGCTTGTTCCTGAAAATATTCTATCCCCTAGGCGTCGTAGAGAATTGAGAATTCTAATTTGTTTCAATTCCGGAAATAGGAATGTTATGGATAGAAATCCGGTATTTTTCAATGACAACAATGTAAGGAACTGGGGGCAATTTTTGGATGAGGACAAGCATATTGATACAGATATAAATAAATTCATTCAATTCAAATTGTTTCTTTGGCCCAATTATCGATTAGAGGATTTAGCTTGTATGAATCGCTACTGGTTTGATACCAATAATGGCAGCCGTTTCAGTATGTCAAGGATACATATGTATCCACGATTCGGAATTAGTTGATGGTTGGTACATTTCCTATATATCAGGTGTCGGATCCGGTATATGAATGTACACACACGCTGTGTTACATTCTAATACATGATACCGATTCAATAACGTCTCAATTGGATTGAATCTAGAAATGATTCGGCAGAATCTTCTTAGGTCAAAATCATTTTCTTTTGTGGGTACAGAAATTGCCCTTCTATCGAATCAAATTAAAAATTGTACTTACAATTCATTTGAATTTCATTTTGATTTGATTTGATAGAATTAAAGTAATATATGAATAAATCCAGATTATTGGGTGTATCAGATCAAAATAACTGGCATTCTTATTATTCCTGATTGGTAAAATCCATATCTGTGGAAAAAAAAAAAAAGAGAGAAATTTTTATGGTTATGGTCAAAAATTCATTCATCTCAGTTATTCCGAAAGAAGAAAAAAACAAAGGATCTGTTGAATTTCAAGTAATCAGTTTCACCAATAAGATACAGAGACTTACTTCACATTTTGAATTGCACAGAAAAGATTATTTATCTCAGATAGGTTTGCGGAAAATTCTGGGAAAACGTCAACGGCTGCTGGCTTATTTGTCAAAGAAAAATAGAGTGCGTTATAAAAAATTAATTGATCAATTAGATATTCGGGAACCAAAAACTCGTTAATTTGAAGATTGTTTGAATTCTTTGGTTTATTAGATCTTGAATTTTGATGAACCTCATTTATTTCGTTTTCGGCAATTCATAGAATAATGGATCGGAGAAGAAAACATATGAATGTACCGGCTACAAGAAAAGACCTCATGATAGTTAATATGGGTCCTCACCACCCATCAATGCATGGTGTTCTTCGACTTATCGTTACTCTAGATGGTGAAGATGTTATTGACTGCGAACCCGTATTGGGTTATTTACACAGAGGGATGGAAAAAATTGCGGAAAACCGAACAATTATACAATATCTTCCTTATGTAACACGTTGGGATTATTTAGCTACTATGTTCACAGAGGCAATAACGGTAAATGCACCAGAACAATTAGGAAATATTCAAGTACCCAAAAGAGCCAGCTATATCAGAGTAATTATGCTGGAGCTGAGTCGTATAGCTTCTCATTTATTATGGCTTGGACCTTTTATGGCAGATATCGGTTCACAGACTCCCTTCTTCTATATTTTCAGAGAAAGGGAATTGCTATATGACCTATTCGAAGCTGCCACAGGTATGCGAATGATGCATAATTATTTCCGTATCGGGGGAGTCGCTGCTGATTTACCTCATGGCTGGATAGATAAATGTTTGGATTTCTGCGATTATTCTTTAACAGGAATTGTTGAATATCAAAAGCTTATTACGCAAAATCCCATTTTTTTGGAACGAGTTGAAGGGGTGGGCATTATTGGTGGGGAGGAAGCAATAAATTGGGGTTTATCGGGACCAATGCTACGAGCTTCCGGAATCCAATGGGATCTTCGTAAAGTTGATCATTATGAGTGTTACGATGAATTCGATTGGGAAGTCCAGTGGCAAAAAGAAGGAGACTCATTAGCTCGTTATTTAGTACGAATCAATGAAATGACGGAATCCATAAAAATTATTCAACAGGCTCTAGAAGGAATTCCGGGGGGGCCCTATGAGAACTTAGAAGTTCGACGCTTTGATAGAGCAAGTGATTCCGAATGGAATGGTTTTGAATATCGATTCATTAGTAAAAAGCCTTCTCCCACTTTTGAATTGTCGAAACAAGAACTTTATGTGAGAGTAGAAGCCCCAAAGGGAGAATTGGGAATTTTTCTGATAGGGGATAATAGTGTTTTTCCCTGGAGATGGAAAATTCGTCCACCTGGTTTCATCAATTTGCAAATTCTTCCTCAGCTAGTTAAAAGAATGAAATTGGCTGATATCATGACGATACTAGGTAGTATAGATATCATTATGGGAGAAGTTGATCGTTGAAATGATAATTGATACGACAGAAGTACAAGCTATCAATTCTTTTTCCAGATCGGAATCCTTAAAAGAGGTCATAGACCTCTTATGGCTGCTTGTCCCTATTTTTACTCCTGTATCGGGAATCACAATAGGCGTACTCGTGATTGTGTGGTTAGAAAGAGAAATATCTGCAGGGATACAACAACGTATCGGGCCTGAATATGCCGGCCCTTTGGGAATTCTTCAAGCTCTAGCAGATGGGACCAAACTACTTTTGAAAGAGGATCTTCTCCCATCTAGAGGAGATGTTCGTTTATTCAGTATGGGGCCATCTATAGTGGTCATATCAATTCTACTAAGCTATTTAGTAATTCCTTTTGGCTATCGCCTTGTTCTAGCCGATCTCAGTATAGGCGTTTTTTTATGGATCGCTATTTCCAGTATTGCTCCTATTGGACTTCTTATGTCAGGATATGGATCGAATAATAAATATTCCTTTTCAGGTGGTCTACGAGCTGCTGCTCAATCTATTAGTTATGAAATACCATTAACTCCGTGTGTGTTATCAATATCTCTACGTGTGATTCGTTGGAACATGAACCTTTACCCCTTTCCTTTATTTCCAGGAAAGGGGTTGGATGTGTTGAATAGATACCTTTCTCTTTTTATTCATCATTCGGGTCGATGAGTTAAACCAGATAGTTATATGAGTGAAACAAAACAGCTTATGAATTTGCAGTAAGAAGATTGATTCTCATTCCCTATGTACGAGAGTAAAGTGGAAGTAAACATAAGCGGTCGAAACTGTTTACCCCAAGATTGGTTGATTAGTCATCATGACTTGAAGCGGGTGCAAAAGATCAACTGTATGGAGTTTCTACTATTGTATTCTATGTTGTTGTATGTTGTGTATGTTGTATGTATTACCATATCGGGGATCAATCAAAAATGAGTGGACGGTTAGGAACACAAAGGTACACAAAGGATTAGTGATGAAGATAATGTAAGGTATCCAAAGGGATATTTCTTCATAAAATAAAAGGAATCATAATGAGGGCTTTAAGTTCGTAGAAATGATCAAGCAGTACTTCCTCACGATTCCGATCCAGAGTATGCTTCTATCCACTGATTAAATAAATGACTGTCGAGAACGAAGTAATCCTTTGATTTGATTTTTTAGAAACCCCCCTTCTGAGTGAGAAAGAAGAACAGGAACGAAAGAAATGGAATGCAATAGGAAAACTGAATAATAAGAGATCTTTGTTTATTCTTTCTTTCCTCAATCCTATCCATATTCATACGGATAGAATTCTTATAATGATTTATCAACTATAACTTATGAATTAGTGTCTAATAATTTTTCGTACGAAAAGTATGGGTCGAAATATCTATTGAAACAACGAGTATTTTATTGAAGGATTAAGTTATTACTGAACTAAAAGAATTCTAAGTCTAATTAGAAAATAAAGGATGAGATCAATTCGGAAGCGCTTTTTTTTTATTATGGCGGACGGAATTCCATTGGTCTAATTCGGGACTCTTCGATACATCTTTACTCTAATCTACACTACAAACATGCCGAGGTAATAACGAACCAGTCCTTAGATTTATTTGTGGCCATCGAGGAGCCGTATGAAGCTGAGGTCTCATGTGCGGTTCTGGAATAGCGATGGGAATAGTGATGTTATCATCGACTATGATTATCTAACAGTTCAAGTACAGTTGATATAGTTGAGGCACAGTCAAAATATGGGTTTTGGGGGTGGAATCTGTGGCGTCAACCTATAGGGTTTATAGTTTTTCTAATTTCTTCCCTAGCGGAATGTGAAAGATTACCTTTTGATTTACCAGAAGCAGAGGAGGAATTAGTAGCAGGTTATCAAACCGAATATTCAGGTATTAAATCTGGTTTATTTTACGTTGCTTCTTACCTAAATCTACTAGTTTCTTCATTATTTGTAACAGTTCTTTACTTGGGCGGGTGGAATTTCTCTATTCCGTACATATTCATTTCTGAACCTTTTGGAATAAATAAAACAGGTGGAGTCTTTGGAATGACAATTGGTATCCTTATTACATTAGCTAAAGCTTATTTGTTCCTGTTCATTCCTATCACAACAAGATGGACTTTACCTAGGATGAGAATGGACCAGCTATTAAACCTTGGGTGGAAATTTCTTTTACCTATTTCTCTAGGTAATCTATTATTAACAACTTCTTCCCAACTCGTTTCGCTATAACAAAATATGATATTCTAGATTCATAACCTATCTAGAGCAAGAGAAAGAAACATCAAACTATTCATGGATATCCACGATATGTTCCCTATGGTGACTGGGTTCATGAATTATGGTCAACAGACAATACGAGCTGCAAGGTATATTGGTCAAAGTTTCATGATTACCTTATCTCACGTGAATCGTTTACCTGTGACTATTCAATATCCTTATGAAAAATCGATCACATCGGAGCGTTTTCGTGGTCGAATCCATTTTGAATTTGATAAATGCATTGCTTGTGAAGTATGTGTTCGGGTATGCCCCATAGATCTACCCGTTGTTCATTGGAGATTGGAAACGGATATTAGAAAGAAACGATTGCTTAATTATAGTATTGATTTTGGAATCTGTATATTTTGTGGTAATTGTGTCGAGTATTGTCCAACAAACTGTTTATCAATGACTGAAGAATATGAACTTTCTACTTATGATCGTCACGAATTGAATTATAATCAAATTGCTTTGGGCCGGTTACCAATGTCAGTAATTGGAGATTACACAATTCGAACAATTACGAATTCGACTCCAATCAAAATAATCAGGGGTAAACCTCTTGATTCAAAAACGATTACCAATTACTAAGATTCCGTTTTGATCTAAAGTAAAGGAGCGAGGCTTCTTTCATTTTGCTAGGTCAGTAAATAACTATTGATTGGTGAGAATCAAGGCTTGATTTTGATTTAGAATGGATTCATAGATCTGTGATGATTTCAAAATATACAATTCCGAACTACTCTTTCAGATACAGTAGCGGGATTGATCCAATAACTGTATCTATATAAATCTACACCCCTTTAGGATTCAATTAGGAACGTATCATATACAAGAAAAAAATAAGGTAACCTCTTTTTTCTTGGATCGGTTAGTAAGTTTATGAAATATTTCGATTTATTTATCTCTTTTTTTACACATAATGGATTTACCTGGACCAATACATGATATTCTTTTAGTATTTCTGGGATCAGGTCTTATATTAGGAGGTCTGGGGGTGGTCTTACTTACCAACCCAATTTATTCTGCTTTTTCATTGGGACTGGTTCTTGTTTGTATATCCTTATTCTATATTCCATCTAACTCCTATTTTGTAGCTGCTGCACAGCTCCTTATTTACGTAGGAGCTGTAAATGTTTTAATCCTATTTGCTGTGATGTTCATGAATGGTTCAGAATATTACAACGATTTCTATCTTTGGACCGTTGGGGATGGGGTCACTTCACTGGTTTGTACAAGTATTCTTTTTTCACTAATTACTACTATCTCGGATACGTCGTGGTACGGGATTGTTTGGACTACAAGATCAAATCAGATTATAGAGCAGGACCTAACAAGTAACGTTCAACAAATTGGGATTCATTTATCAACAGATTTTTACCTTCCATTTGAACTCATTTCTATAATTCTTTTAGTTGCTTTGATAGGTGCAATTGCTATGGCCCGGCAGTAAAGTAATTAAGTAATAAATACTTAGATCCAAAATAAAATAAATAAAGTCTTGTTTTGTTCTATGTTATCACATCCATTTTCCTTCAGTTCCATTTTCATATTCTATTGTTCATATATGAAATTGAAAGGGGTTTAGTTCGATCCATTACTAATACCTTACTTTGTTTCGTACTTAATTTATATTCTAATCAAATCGGTGAAATTGTTGTTCATATTGAAATGAATCAAGATTGATGAGGGGTTGGTCAATGATGACCGAACATGTACTTATTTTGAGTGCCTATTTATTTTCTATCGGTATTTATGGATTGATCACAAGTCGATACA